GTCCGTTTTAGGGATTGGCGACTTACCCATTCAGTGACTTTGGCACTGGATGTTATGTTCCCAAAATAAAATGGGTACTATCGGGTCGGGTGAATTCAATAATAGGCGTCTGTTGGCATTCCAGCCTTCCTTCTCTTTCTCCTTTCAGAGCCTATCCGAAAGAGAATCCAGTACTTCTTGGTCGTGAATATCTGAATAGGACGAACCGCCCCGTGGATATCTTTGCTTCAGAACAAAAGAATTAGAATTAGGCCCGGTCAACTGGAATGTGTATATTATCCATATAGGGGATCTTCCAATTGAGAAGATCCATCGACCTGAGACGAAGAGAAGGTTCTATCTATTTTATTTAGTTATTCATTTAGTTATTCAGTTAAACCAACGATTCGTTATTGGAGCAGATAGCAACAACCACCATTTCATCCGACATACGTATTTTTTATTTTTCCAATGGATTTACATCTTTCATTAATGGAAATTTTTTGATGTAGTGAGGAATCGCTCTCGTTGCTCGCTGTTCAAGAATTCTTGTTTAGGCAGTTCATACCATCCATACATAGTGTTTTGATCTAAGATTTCAATTCTTCCATGTTTCAGCAGTAACATATTGTTCCGTGTCCAAAATATGGAAGAAGGAGGTGTTTCCACGACTCTACCACTCAGTCAATTCTGTTCCACTTAATCCCTATTTCATGGCCACATATCTTTCAGGCTAAGGAATGGGAAACCTTTCTCCTATTACATGAATCCAATTTTCATTTCATCCGGGAAAAGCCATCTTTTTCTCAACAATGCCTTTGTCATTTGATCCAATAGCCTTCCGTTAGATAGGAACAGATTTGATAAATACTGATAACTCTCGGATAGAGTATTAGAACGGAAAAATCCATTAGATAATGAACTCTTGGTTCTAAGCCATCTCTGGCGATGAATCAACAATTCGAAGTGCTTTTCTTGCGTATTCTTGATAAACCAGCGTTTATATATAGATGTAGGAGGATCTGTTTGGGAAGTAAGAAGCCCCTTTGACATCTCTTCATCTGCAAAGAATTCTCGATGTGAAAACACAGAGACAAGGGGCTGGTCTTTGAATAGGAAAAAGAGTGGATCTGCAGGGTCCCAAATGAATTGGCTTATTCGAAAAACGCCTTGTTCTTTGGAAGATCTATCTCGTATCTGGTACTGCATGGTTCCACTCTGCAAGAACTCCGAATCATTCTCTTGAAGCTCATCCTCTTCACCATAAATGATCCGCTTGCCCCGAAATGACCTGGCCCAATAGGGAAATCCCAATGAATTGGGCCTTTCGATACAATCAAATAGAAAGCCCCAAGGGCTCCATATTCTAGGCGCCCAAACTATGTGATTGAATAAATCCTCCTCTATCTGTTGCGGGTCGAGGATTCCTTCTACTTCCCCTTCTTCAAACTCCGATTCATATTTTTCATAGAGAAATCCCTGATCAAGGATAGAACAAGATCCATTTTGCATCATATCTAAGGGACTCCTTGGTTCGGGCCGAAGAAGCAATGTCACTCGATCATTATCAAACTGACTGCAATCTTTTTCTGTCCGTGAGGATCCCACTAGAGCGCCTTCTACTTCTAATAGGCCATGAACTAGATCAGAATCATTCTCAACAAGTCCATAATAGGTGATCCCATTTTTTTCATCGGGTCCGGGTAGAGACCAAAGGTCTTGAGCAATCGATCCGGCAGAACAACTCAAAAGATAAAGAAGTATCGTTAATTTCTTCATGCTCGTTCCAAGTTCGAAGTACCATTTGTACAAATAAGAATCCCCTTCGTTACATGATTTCTTCTTCATATAGATAGATATAGGATCTATCGGGCAATTACTTAGAAATACATTTTGTGCAACAGCCCTTCCTATCTGATAGAAAAGGATCCCATGATCCTGAACCGATCTTACCTGGGATCGCAAATCCCAAGTTTGTCTATGAAGAGCAGATCTAATTATATTAGTGTCTATAATTGATTTCTTCTGTGTAATACTAATCGATAGGGCCTCATTGGTAAGTGCTACAAGATCTCGTACATTGGAACCCATGGTTACGGACCCGAATCTCTTAGTATGGAACATTTTCTTTTCCAAGTGAAATCCCCTACTATATGAAAGAGTGAAAACGTGCTTTCGTTGTTGTGGAATAAGAAGCCTTCGTATCTTAATGCATGTATTTAATTTATTCGGAGCTATTAGAGCGGGATCCACTTTTTGGGGAATATGAGTCGAAGCAATAACAAGAATATTTCGAGTGGAACATCTTTCACAATCCCTGGAGAGATAGTTCACTAATAGACCGAGGGATAAGTAATTCGACTCATTCACATCCAGATCGTGAATGTTTGGAATCCATATTATGCAAGGAGACATTGCTTTTGCTAATTCGAATTGAAGGGTGATATAAAATCGGTCTATTTCTGGCATCATATCCATAGTTAGTGCATTCATCCTAGTTAGAAGCTCCAGCTCCGTATCA